AATAAAATGCCTGATTAAAGGGTTACTTTGATAGAGTAAATCATGAATTTAATTTCTTTTATTATATTAAATTTATACAAAATAGAATTTAACTAAATCTAAAAATTTCAAAAATTTTTGTGCAACTTACACTATTATATAATATTAAAGATTTTAAGTTAAATAAACTAATAATTTTCAAAATTTTAAATATAAGAATTAATCTTTTAAATCTTAGAAAAAAAATAAGCTAATTAAGCTAATGGATTCATACTTCATTAATAAAGGTTATAATCCTTTTTTTATTATTTTTAATTGAAATAAATGTGTTATTTTTTCTCTATTAATTTTAAGTACTATAATTTCAGTAACTTCTCATTCCTGATTAGGAATTTGAATAGGATTAGAAGTTAATTTAATAATATTTATTCCTTTAATTATTGATAATAAAAATATATTTATATCAGAAGCTATATTAAGATATTTTATTGTCCAAACTTTAACTTCAATTAATTTATTATTTTTTATTTTTTTTATAAAAATAAATTCTCAATTTATATGATTTACATCAATTTTAATAAATTTTTCTCTTTTAATGAAAATAGGAGCTGCTCCTTTTCATTTCTGATTTCCTAAAGTAATAAGAGGATTAAGTTGAATAAATTGTTTAATTTTATCAACTTGACAAAAAATTACCCCTATAATTGCAATTTCTTTATGTATTAATAATTCTTGTATATTAATTTCTATTTTTTTTTCTGCGATTATTGGAGCCATAGGAGGAATTAACCAAACTTCTATTCGTTCTTTAATTAGATTTTCATCAATTAATCATATAAGTTGAATATTAACAAGAATTATATTAAGAATAAGATTATGAACAATTTACTTTATTATTTATTTTATTATAAATTTATTAATTATTTTTATACTTAATGCTAATAATTTATTTTATATAAACCAATTATTTAATTATAAAATTAATTCTATAATTTTTTTAAGATTTTTTATAAACTTATTTTCTTTAGGAGGGTTACCTCCATTTTTAGGATTTTTCCCTAAATGACTAATTGTTTTAAATATAAACATTTATAGAATAAATTATATAATTTTTTTTATAATAATAATAACATTAATTACCTTAAGATTTTATATTAATATAATAATAAGAAGATTAATCATTTCATATTCCCAAATTAAATGAGTGTCAAATTTTTATAATAAAAATTTTTATTCAGTAATTTTCTTTTCTATATCGTTTTCTTTTTTTGGATTAATTTTAATTTCTTTAATAAAGATTAGATTTTAATAAAAATACACCTTTAAATTTGCAATTTAATATCATTTATTGAATATAAAATCATATAACTTATTCCTTAATTAAACAATGAATATTTTCTACTAATCATAAAAATATTGGAACTTTATATTTTTTATTTGGAATTTGAGCCGGAATAGTAGGATCATCACTAAGAATAATTATTCGAACAGAACTAGGAATACCTGGGTCATTAATTGGTAATGATCAAATTTATAATGTTATTGTAACTGCTCATGCATTTGTAATAATTTTTTTTATAGTAATACCAATTATAATTGGAGGATTTGGAAATTGATTAGTACCTTTAATATTAGGCGCACCTGATATAGCATTTCCCCGAATAAATAACATAAGATTTTGACTCCTTCCTCCTTCTTTATCTTTATTAACTATAAGAAGAATAGTAGAAAACGGAGCAGGAACTGGATGAACAGTCTATCCCCCCCTTTCAGCTAATATTGGTCATAACGGAAGATCAGTAGATTTAACAATTTTTTCTCTTCATCTTGCTGGAATTTCCTCAATTTTAGGAGCTATTAATTTCATTACTACTGTAATTAATATACGATCTAAGGGTATAAATTTAGACCAAATACCTTTATTTGTATGATCAGTAGCAATTACAGCTTTACTTTTATTACTTTCTCTTCCTGTATTAGCAGGAGCCATTACAATACTACTTACTGACCGTAATTTAAATACTTCTTTTTTTGATCCTGCTGGAGGAGGAGACCCAATTCTTTACCAACATTTATTTTGATTTTTTGGTCATCCAGAAGTTTATATTTTAATTTTACCCGGATTTGGAATTATTTCACATATTGTATCTCAAGAAAGAGGAAAAAAGGAAACTTTCGGAACATTAGGGATAATTTATGCTATATTATCTATTGGTCTTTTAGGGTTTATTGTATGAGCTCATCATATATTTACAGTAGGTATAGACGTAGATACTCGAGCATACTTTACATCTGCTACTATAATTATTGCTATTCCTACAGGAATTAAAATTTTTAGATGATTAGCTACTCTAAATGGAACCCAAATTACTAATTCTCCTTCATTAATTTGAAGATTAGGATTTATTTTTTTATTTACTGTAGGAGGATTAACAGGAATTACTCTTTCTAACTCATCAATCGATATAATACTTCATGATACTTATTATGTAGTAGCTCATTTTCATTATGTTCTTTCTATAGGAGCTGTTTTCGCAATTATAGCAGGATTTATTCACTGATATCCTTTATTTACTGGCTTAACTTTAAATCCTTTTTTTTTAAAAATTCAATTTTTAAGAATATTTATTGGAGTTAATTTAACATTTTTCCCTCAACATTTTTTAGGATTAGCTGGCATACCTCGACGATATTCAGATTATCCTGATAGATATATATCATGAAATATTTTATCTTCCTTAGGTAGACTAATCTCTTTAATTAGAATAATTATGTTTATCTTAATTATTTGATCAAGAATAATTAATAAGCAAAATTTAATTTTTTCTAATAATTTAGCATCATCAATTGAATGACTTCAACATACCCCTCCTTCTGAGCATAGATATAACGAACTTCCTATAATAATCAATTTCTGATATGGCAGAAAAATGCAATAGATTTAAGCTCTATTAATAAAAAATTTAATTTTTTTTTCAGAAATGGCTACTTGATCAAATTTTGAAATTCAAAACAGATCCTCTCCTTTAATAGAACAATTAATTTTTTTTCATGATCATGCATTAATATTTACTGTAATAATTACAATTTTTATTAGATATTTAATAGGAAATTTATTTTTTAATAAATTTATTAATCGATTATTAATAGAAGAACAAACTATTGAAATAATCTGAACTATTACTCCTACTTTAATTTTACTATTTATTGCATTTCCATCACTTCGCTTATTATATTTACTCGACGAAATAAATAACCCTTCAATTACTCTGAAAGCAATTGGTCATCAATGATACTGAAGATATGAATATTCTGATTTTCATGAATTAAAATTTGATTCATATATAATTCCTTTAAATGAAATAAATTTAGATAGATTCCGTCTATTAGAAGTTGATAATCGAACTGTTCTACCTATATACACTCAAATTCGAATAATTATTACAGCAACAGACGTAATTCATTCATGAACTGTTCCTACGCTAGGCTTAAAAATTGATGGAACTCCTGGTCGTTTAAATCAAGGTAGATTCTTTATTATACGCCCAGGAATTTTTTTTGGTCAATGTTCTGAAATTTGCGGAACAAATCATAGATTTATACCAATTATAATTGAAAGAATTATACCTAATTATTTTATCAATTGAGTAAAAAATTTTATAATCATTTAATAACTGAAAGTTAGTATTGGTCTCTTAAACCAAATCATAGTAAATTAACACTTACTTTTAATGAAAAGAATTAGTTAAAATATAACATGAATATGTCAAATTTAAATTATTAATTTAATTAATATTCTTTAATCCCTCAAATAATACCAATAAATTGAATTATATTATTTATTTACTTCATTATAATTTTTATTATATTTAATATAATAAATTTTTTCTTTTTTATAAAAAAATTAACTCTTCCTCACAAAACTGATTTTATTAAGCATTTATTTTCTTGAAAATGATAACTAACTTATTTTCTATATTTGACCCATCAACAAATTGATTAAATATCTCATTTAATTGATTAAGAACTATATTAGGTTTAATTATAATTCCTTTAAGATTTTGATTAATTCCATCTCGATTAAATCATTTATGAACATCTGTTATTTTTACTTTACATAGAGAATTTAAAATTTTAATAGGAAATAAATCTTCTCAAGGAAGAACTTTATTTATAATTTCATTGTTTTCATTTATTTTATTTAATAATTTTTTAGGTATATTTCCTTACATTTTTACCAGAACAAGACACCTTACTATAACATTAAGATTAGCTTTACCATTATGACTTCTTTTAATAATTTATGGTTGAATAATTAATACTAATCATATATTTACTCATTTAATTCCTCAAGGAACTCCTTATGTTTTAATCCCTTTTATAGTAATAATTGAAACTATTAGAAATTTAATTCGTCCAATTACTCTAAGAGTCCGATTAACTGCTAATATAATTGCAGGACATCTTTTATTAACATTATTAGGTAATACATGCCCTTCAACTAATATATTTATTTACCTAATTGTATTATTTAGACAAATTATTCTATTAATCTTAGAATTTGCAGTTTCAATCATTCAATCTTATGTATTTTCTGTTTTAAGAACCTTATATTCTAGAGAAGTAAATTAACAAATGTCAATAAACCACAATCACCCATTTCATTTAGTAGACTATAGGCCTTGACCTCTCACAGGATCTCTAGGAGCTCTATTTTTAACATCAGGAATAATTATATGATTTCATCAATTTAATTTTATGCTTTTAATTCTAGGAATTATTATTATTATTTTAACTATAATTCAATGATGACGTGATATTTCCCGTGAAGGAACTTACCAAGGTAAACATACTTTAAATGTAACTACAGGTTTACGTTGAGGAATAATTTTATTTATTGTTTCAGAAGTTTTTTTTTTTTTATCATTTTTTTGAGCTTTTTTCCACAGAAGTTTATCGCCTAATGTAGAAATTGGATCAACTTGACCCCCATCCAGAATTATTAGATTCAATCCTTTCCAAATTCCTTTACTAAATACCTGTATTCTATTAAGATCAGGAATTTCAGTTACATGAGCTCATCACAGAATTATAGAAAATAATTTTTCTAACTCATTTCAAAGTTTATTAATTACTGTAATTTTAGGATTTTATTTTACTTCTCTTCAATATTATGAATATTTAGAATCTTCATTCTCCATAGCAGATTCAATCTATGGAACTACATTTTTTTTAGCTACAGGATTTCATGGATTACATGTAATTATTGGAACAATTTTTTTATCAGTTTGTTTAATACGACAAATAAATTATCATTTTAGATCTAATCATCACTTTGGATTTGAAGCTGCAGCTTGATACTGACATTTTGTAGATGTTGTATGATTATTCTTATACATTTCTATTTACTGATGAGGAAGAGCTTAAATTAGTTAAATTTTAATTACATAGATAATTTATATAATACATTAAGTATATATGATTTCCAATCATAAAGTTTAAAATTATAATATAATATCAATAATTATATTAATAAACTATATAACTATTTTAATTATTATCATTACCAATATTATAATAATAATTTCAATTTTTTTAGCAAAGAAATCTTATTTAATCCGAGAAAAAAATTCTCCTTTTGAATGTGGATTTGATCCTAAATCTTCTAAACGAATACCATTTTCTCTTCATTTTTTTTTAATTACTATTATTTTTTTAATTTTTGATGTTGAAATTGTTTTAATTATACCAATAATTATTTCTTTCAATTTTTGCAATATAATTAACTGAATCTTAACTTCTTTTTTTTTTTTCTCTATTTTATTAATAGGATTATATTATGAATGAAATTCCAATATACTTCAATGAACAAACTAATTTAATAAATATAGGATTATAATTTAATTAAAATATTTGAATTGCAATCAAAAAATAGTTTAACAACTTTATCTTATTAAATTTTAAATTCATTTGAATAAGAAGCAATAATTGCATTTAATTTCGACTTAACCATTTAGGATAAACATCCTCTTATTTTTAATTGAAACCAAATTTAGAGGTATATTACTGTTAATAATAAAATTGAAATTAAATTCCAATTAAATGAAATGTAAAAAAAAAGCTTCTAACTTTTTATATAGTAAATAATTTTATTAACATTTCTATTTATGTAGTTTATAAATTAAAACCTTACATTTTCACTGTAAAAAAATTTTTCTTTTCATAAATAAATATTTAAAGATTAATTAATCACTTCAACATCTTCAATGTTACACTCTAAACTTAAGTTATTTAAAACAAATTATATTTATTAATAAAACTACAATTATTATATAAATTACAAAAATTATAAAAAAAATTTTTAAAAAATTAAATTGTAATATCTGATTTAATTGAGAATTATTTTTTAAATTTCTATTTAATCCTTGACCTACTAAAAATTCTCTTCAACCAAAATCTAAAATTTTTAATGATTTAAATCCTAATATTAAAAATATATGATTTATCCCAAATAATGATAATGAAGATAAAAATCATATATAATTAATAAAAAACCTAATTTTATAAAATTTTAATGAATAATAACGAATTTTAAATAATAAATTTACTATTAAAATAACTATCATAAACCCAGTTATAATTACATAAATAACTATTATTTTTATATGAAATGTTAAGTAAACTAATATAGGAGTAAAAAAAATTAATCACCTTAATATTCTCCCCCCTATAATTCTTAAAACTAATAAAATTATTATTGAAATTAATATTAAATAATCTTCTTTAATTGAAAAACATCTAAATGAATTAAAATCATAAAATATTCTATAATATAATAATCGTAAAGAATAATATACAGTTAACCCTGTAGAAAAAAAAAATAAGAAAAAAACTAATAAATTAAAATTTATTATTAAAAATATTTCTAAAATTAAATCTTTTGAATAAAATCCTGCTATAAATGGAAATCCACATAAAGCTAAATTTGAAACATTTATACAAATTGAAACTAAAGGAATATAATTTACTATATTTCCTATATTTCGAATATCTTGAACATCTCCTATAAAATGAATTAATCCTCCTGCACATATAAATAACAAAGCTTTAAAAAATGCATGAACTAATAAATGAAAATAAGCTAATATTCTTATCCCTAATGACAAAATTATAATTATCAAACCTAATTGACTTAAAGTTGACAGAGCAATAATTTTTTTTAAGTCATATTCTAATCTAGCTGAAATCCCAGATATTAATATAGTTAAACCAGAAATTAACAATAAAACTTTTATTAATTTAAAATCTAAGAAAGGTCTAAATCGAATTAATAAATAAACCCCAGCAGTTACTAAAGTAGATGAATGAACTAAAGAAGAAATAGGTGTTGGAGCAGCTATAGCTGCTGGTAATCACGAAGAAAAAGGAATTTGAGCTCTTTTTGTTATTGAAGCTAAAATTACTAATAATCTAATGATTAAAATTAAATTATCATTTAATATAAAATGATATATATATACAAAATTTCAACCCCCAAAATTTAATATCCAAGCAATTCTTATTAAAATTATTACATCTCCTACTCGATTTATTAAAACTGTTACTATTCCAGAATTATAAGCTTTAATATTTTGATAATAAATTACTAAACAATAAGAAACAAGCCCTAATCCATCTCATCCTAATAAAATTCTTAATAAATTAGGTCTAATAATTAAAAATAATATTGATAAAACAAATAATAAAATCAATATAATAAAACGATTAATATTTAATTCCCCAGATATATATCTTTTTCTGTATAAAATAACTATAGATGAAATTAATAATAACACCCCTATAAATGTAATAGATATTCAATCTAAAAAAATTGTTATTACAAATATAATAGAATTATTGAAATTAATTCTCACTCCAAAAAAAATTCTATAAATTTTTATTATAAAATAAAATCCTATAAATTCTATTATTAAACTAATTAATAATAATATAAAAAATCTTAATAAACAAATGCATAAATCATTATTTTTAATTATCTAATAAGACTAAATCTTATCTTTGACTCCACAAATCAAAATTTTTATTAAACTAATTAAATTTTAAGATCACAAAATAAATGTATCTACCTTTAATACTAATACATTTAAAGGCAATCAATGCAACAATAATAATAAGTATTCCCGTAATTCTCCTATTGAACATCTTATTATACCCCCTCTAAATTCTCCATGTTGATTAAAAGAAAATAAATATAGTCTATATGCAGCTCTAAAAAAAGAAATTAATATTAACATTAATATAGTAAATATCGATCACGAAATCAATCTAATTAATAAATTAATTTCTCCCAATAAATTTAAAGATGGAGGAGCCGCTATATTAGATCTAAGTAATAAAAATCATCATAAACACATTCTAGGTATAAAATTTATTAACCCCTTATTGATTAATAATCTTCGTCTTCCAATACGCTCAAAAATAATATTTACTAAACAAAATAATCCTGAAGAACATAATCCATGACTAATTATTATTAAATATCTTCCATAAAATCCTCATCTATTTAATGTTATTAATGATGAAAGTAAAACCCCCATATGAACAACAGATGAATAAGCTACTAAAGATTTCAGATCAATTTGAAAAAAACAAAATAATCTTAATAAAAACCCTCCGATTAATCTAATTCTAATTCAAATAAAATTTATTGATATACAAACTCTCAATATAAAAATTATTACCCGTATTAAACCATAACCCCCTAACTTTAATATAACCCCAGCTAAAATTATTGAACCTCTAACTGGAGCTTCAACATGAGCTTTAGGTAATCATAAATGAACAAAAAATATTGGTATTTTTACTAAAAAAGCCAAAATTATAACTAAATATAAAAATACAAAATTTAAATCTAAATTTTTTAGAAAAAAAAATATGAATCTTTTTAAATTTATTCTAACATAAAAAATCCCTAATAGTATGGGCAAAGAAGCTACTAAAGTATAAAATAATAAATATAATCCTGCTTGCAAACGTTCAGGTTGATACCCTCACCCTAAAATTAATAATAAGACAGGAATTAATCTTATTTCGAAAAATAAATAAAATGATATTAAATTTAATGATAAAAAAGTTAAAATTAAAAATATTAATAATATCAATAAATTAAACAAAAATAAATTCATGAAATTTTTATTTTGATAAATCTCTTTTCTAGCTAATAATATTAAACAAAAAATTCAAACTCTCAATAAAATCAGCCCATAGGATATAAAATCACAACCAAAAATATATCTTATATTATTAACTAAATTTAAATTCACTGAACTTAATACTAATATAAAAAATATATAAAATAAAAAAATTTGAACCATTCAAAATATATTATATATTAAAAAAATTATAAATATTAGTATAAAAATAAATTTTAACATTTTAATAAATTAAAAACCTGAAAATAATCTCTCCCATGAGTACGAATCATTTGAACTAAAATTGATAACCCCAAAGCTCCTTCACATACTGAAAAAACTAAAAATAAAACTATAAAATATACCTCATTTCTTAGATAATTTAATCTTATCATTAATAATAAAAATACTCTTAAAACTATAAACTCTAATATTAATAAAACAATTAATAAATGTTTTCGATTAAATGAAAATACTAAACTTCCAATTATAAATATAAATACACATAAAAATCTTAAATTCATAAATATCATTATTTTTAATAGTTTAATAAAAACATTGGTCTTGTAAATCAAAATTAAATTAATTTTTTTAAAACTTCAAAAAAATAAATACATTTATATCAATAATCTCCAAAATTATTATTTTTATTAAACTATTTTTTGAATTATTCAATGAATTTTATTATTTTTTTTATTATTTTCTTTTTCAATATTTCTAATCTTTATAAATAATCCATTATCTATAGGTTTAACTATATTAATTCAAACTTTATTGATTTCTTTAATTATTTCTTTTACTAATACTTCTTCATGATTTTCTTATATTTTATTTTTAACTTTTTTAGGAGGATTATTAATTTTATTTATTTATACAGCTAGATTTTCTTCTAACGAAACATTCAATTTTAATTTTAAAGAAATTTCAATGTTTATAATAATAAACTTATTTTTTTTAATTATTAGAATATATCTAATAACTAAATACCCAAATTTATTAAGAAATTTAATAAATCTAGAAATAAACCAAATTTCTAAACAAACTATTTTTTTAATAGAAAATTCAAAATTAATAATTCAACTATATAAGTATCAAAGTTTAATATTAACAATAATAATAATTTTATTTCTTTTAATTTCCATAACTATTATTAATAAAATTTCTAATCCTTTTTTCGGAACTTTCCGAATTAAATTTAACTAATGAAAATTTACTCTCCTATTAAAACTAGAAACCCTATTATTAATATTATTTATAAATCTTTAATTAATCTTCCTACCCCTATTAATATTTCTTTTTGATGAAATTTCGGTTCTTTATTGGGTCTTTGTTTAATAATTCAAATTATTTCAGGAATTTTTTTATCTATACACTATACCCCAAATATTAGAATAGCTTTCGATAGAGTAAATCATATTTGTCGAAATGTTAATTATGGTTGATTAATTCGTACCATTCATGCAAATGGTGCATCTTTTTTTTTTTTTTTTTTATTTTTACACATTGGTCGAGGAATTTATTATGATTCTTATATCCTCTATAAAACTTGAACTATAGGAGTACTAATTTTTTTCATTACTATAATAACAGCTTTCATGGGATATGTTCTTCCTTGAGGACAAATATCATTCTGAGGAGCAACAGTTATTACTAATTTATTATCTGCAATTCCTTATTTAGGAAATTATATTGTCCAATGAGTATGAGGTGGATTTGCTGTAGATAATGCTACTTTAAATCGATTTTTTTCTTTTCATTTCATTTTACCTTTCATTATTATTGTTATAGTAATAATCCATTTAATGTTACTTCATGAAACAGGATCCAGAAATCCTTTAGGTTTAAAAATAAATTTAGATAAAATTTCCTTCCATCCTTACTTTACTCTAAAAGATTTAATAGGATTTATAATTATAATTATTATATTAACATGATTAACATTACTTAATCCTTATTTATTAGGTGATAATGATAATTTTATTGCTGCCAATCCCTTAGTTACCCCCATTCATATTCAACCTGAATGATATTTTTTATTTGCTTATGCTATTTTACGATCTATTCCTAATAAATTGGGAGGTATTCTAGCTTTAGTAATATCTATTATAATTCTATTTTTTTTACCTTTAACCTACAACAAAAAAATCAAGGGAAATCAATTTTATCCAATTAATCAATTCTATTTTTGATACCTAGTCAATTTACTAATTTTATTAACATGAATTGGAGGCCGATCTATTGAAGATCCTTACGTAATAATTGGACAAATTTTAACAGTCTTATATTTTTTTTACTATATTTCATTCCCTATAATTTCTAATATATGAGATAAATTATCTAATTAATTAATGAGCTTGTAAAAGCATTTGTTTTGAAAACTTAAGAAAGAATAATAATTCTATTAATTTACAATTTTTAAGAGTAAACAACAAATATTTATAAGATATATATAGAATTTTTTACAAGACCAGCAGTTTCAAACGTAATAGTTTTTTTAAAAAAGAGTATATAAAAGTTTATATACAGGTAGATGTAAGATATTTTCTTCAATTAATTTCTATATAATATTAGAATAAATTTTTAATAAATTCTTTTATTTTTAGAAGGAGTATCAATAAAATAATAACTATAGACCAAATCAAGGAGTATCAATAAAATAATAACTATAGACCAAATCAACTATACAACATAGATAAAATATCTAAAAATTTACAATTTTTAAGAGTAAACAACAAATATTTATAAGATATATATAGAATTTTTTACAAGACCAGCAGTTTCAAACGTAATAGTTTTTTTAAAAAAGAGTATATAAAAGTTTATATACAGGTAGATGTAAGATATTTTCTTCAATTAATTTCTATATAATATTAGAATAAATAGTAATAGAAATTAAATTTCATTTATAAATTTACAATTTATCACTTAAATATTCAGTTATATTACTTTAAATATAAAAATATTACTCCCAATAAAAAATATTAAAAAATTTAATGATAAAGGCAAATAAATTTTTCATGCTATATACATTAATTTATCATAACGAAATCGTGGTAAAGATCCCCGAACTCAAATAAATATAAATGAAATAAAAATTATTTTTAGATAAAATATTAAACTAAATAAATTAGATCCTAAAAATATTACTGTAAATAATATCCTCATAAATAAAATTCTTGAATATTCAGCTAAAAAAATTAAAGCAAATCCACCTCTTCTATATTCTACATTAAATCCTGAAACTAATTCTCTTTCACCCTCAGCAAAATCAAAAGGAGTCCGATTAGTTTCGGCCATTATAGATGAAAATCAACATAATGCTATAGGAAATAGAATAAAAATAAATCAAATATAATTTTGAAAATCTCTAAATATAAAAAAATTAAATCTAATTACTAAAAAAACTAAAGAAAATAAAATTAAAGCTAATCTTACTTCATAAGAAATAGTTTGAGCTATAGAACGCACTCTTCCTAATATAGCATAAGAAGAATTTGATGATCAACCTGCAATTATAACTGAATAAACAGAAATCCTTGTTACACATAAAAAAAAAAAAACTCCTAAAGTAAAAGAAAAGAATCCTATAAAATAGGGAATAATTATTCAGATTAGTAATGATAATATTAATCCCAATACTGGACTAAAATAATATGTAAAAAAATTAGATTTATAAGGAATAATTTGTTCTTTAGAAAATAATTTAATAGCGTCACTAAAAGGTTGTAAAATCCCAGTTAGCCCTAACTTATTAGGACCTTTTCGAATTTGAATATATCCTAAAACTTTTCGTTCAAGTAAAGTTAAAAAAGCTTCTCTTACTAATACAAAAATAATTAATATTAATCTCCCTATAACAAATAATAAATTTTCAATAATTTCTCATCTTACTATTTAAATAATTAATTATTTATAAATAAATTCTAAATTTATTACATTAAATCTGTCAAAATAGCTATTTATTATTTATTAATATTCAATATTTAAAAATTATATAATTAATATTTTTATTCAATCCTTTCGTACTAGAATAAAATTAAATAATAAAGATAGAAACCAACCTGGCTTACGCCGGTCTGAACTCAGATCATGTAAAATTTAAAAAGTCGAACAGACTTAAAATTTGAACTTTTGCACCCAAAAATAATTTTAATCCAACATCGAGGTCGCAAACTTAATTTATAATATGAACTTATAAATTAAATTACGCTGTTATCCCTAAGGTAACTTATTCTATTAATCTATAATATAGGATCATCTAAATCAAAAATTTTTGATTATTAAAATAAAAAGTTTAATAAATTTTTTAATCACCCCAATTAAATATTTTAAATAAATATTATTTGTATCAAAATTTATTATTAAATATAAAGATCTATAGGGTCTTCTCGTCTTTTATTAAAATTTCAGCTTTTTAACTAAAAAATTAAATTCTATTTAAATTATTTAGAGACAGAATATATTTCGTCCAATCATTCATTCCAGTCTTCAATTAAAAGACTATTTATTATGCTACCTTCGCACAGTCAAAATACTGCAGCCCTTTAAATTTAATTTCAGTGGGCAGATTAGACTTTAAATTATTAATCAAAAAGACATGTTTTTGTTAAACAAGCGAATATAATTTTGCCGAATTCCTTTAAATAACTTTACAAAAATATTTTACATTTTATATTATTATTAAATATACTAATTTTATCATAATTTCTAGATTAAATTAATTTTAATCTATATTTTTTTAAATTTATTAATTATATTATTTAAATAATATTTTAATCAAAATTATTAATAACAAATTAAAATTATTAAAAAATTTTATTTTTATAAATTTTACTTGAATTTTATAATATAAGATTATATTTTTAAGATTATCCCTAAAAATATTAATACATATTTTTAATAATCAAATTAATTTAATTATTAATTAAATATTATTTAAATTGAACTTATTTCAAAAAAAATTAGATATCATTAAGAACGAATAACATTTCATTTCTAATTAATTATAATTAATAATTATTACACATTAACTAAGATAATTAATTAACTCTCTTAATTTCGAAAATATTAAATACTTAATATTTTTTAAATAAACTCTGATACACAAGATACAAAAATTTAATTTTACTTATCAATAATTTAATTTTATTTTTATTTCATCAATCTTTTACAATAAAATTTATCTATAAAAATTTTAAATTTTTCTATTTATATACTAAAATTTTTTTAAAAAAAAATATTTTAATTAAATTTATTTACAAAAACTTATTATAATTATTAAGATTATAATTATTCATATATAATTGATTTGCACAATAAATATTCTATGTAAAAGAATTACTTTACTAATTAAGCTTAAATATGAATTCTAGAAACACTTTCCAGTACTCCTACTATGTTACGACTTATCTCAACTTATAATGAGAGCGACGGGCAATATGTACATATCATAAAACATATAATCATTTAATTTAAATTAATTAAATTACATTTAAATCTAATTTCAATTTTATTTTTCAATTCAAAATCTAAAAATTTTTTTATTATAACCCATTAATAAACTTAACTATAAACTACATCTTGATCTGATTTAAATTATAATTTTAATTATAAAATTTTTTCTATTCTTATAAAAAACTTTCACAACGACGATATATAAGCTAAATAAAGTTAAGTAAAATTAATCGTGGAATATCAATTAAAAAACAGGTTCCTCTAATTTGATTAAAATACTGCCATATTCTTTAAGTTTCAATATAAATAATTTACTTATTAAATTTATAATTAAATTATATTATTATTAGTAATAATAGGGTATCTAATCCTACTTTAAATTTAAATTTAAAAAATATATTTAAAAAAAATTCATAAAATTAATTAATAATTAAAATTTCACTTAATAAATACTATTATAATTTTATTTAATTATTAAATTTATTTATAATTAATAATATTTTTATATTAACTGTATAACCGCAACTGCTGGCACAATTTTTGTTAATAATAATATCAATACTAAATCTGAATTTCTTTAATATTTAAATTTATATACTACTAATTCATTAGTTAAATTTAATATTTAATTATTTTTCTTTTTTAATCAAAAAATTGTATATACATATATGGATATAAAAATTTTAAAGCTAGAATCAACTTTTTTAAAAAATATAAAATAATAGTTTTTAATATATTATAATTAATTTTTATTAATTTAT